TAACTACATTTTCTAAACGAGCCAGAGCCAACCCGAGCTGGTCTTGTAAAAGATCCGCTACAGAGCGAATCCGTTTATTTTTCAAATGATTCATATCATCAAGTGTACCCATTCCAAATTTCATCCCAATCAAATGATCGGCAGCTGCTAATATATCTCGTGGTAACAAAAATATATTGTTCTGAGGTATATTAAGATTCAGTCTCCAATTAATATTTCGGCGACCAATCCTTCCCAATTCACACCTTTGGTGAAAGAATTTTTTTTGTAATTCCTTACATAAGGATTCAGAAAATATTGGATCCCCACCTACACAAGAAAATTGTTGATAAAACTCCAAAATAGCATTTTCTTTTGACCCAATTTTTTTTTTCTCCTTATCGGTTAAGAAAGATAAGAAAATTTCAGGGTAGCAAACATTCTCTAGAATTTCTCTTAGATTCGAACCCATAGCTGATGATAGAACTAGAATAGATATTTTCTGTTTCCTACTCACACGAGCCCATATTCTTGCTTTTTTATCAATCTCTAATTCTAACCTGCCTCCCCAATCTGATATTATGGTGCCGGTATAGACCGAAATCCCGTTATGATCCAATTCTGACTGGTAATAGATACCAGGACTTTGCAATATTTGATTGATCACAATTCTGTATATTCCGTTTACTATAGAAGTTCCAAGGGAATTCATTAAAGGAATGTTTCCAATAAAAATTCTTTGTTCTTGCATATTCCTACTGGTTTTCCAAATTAATCCCGCGGATACATATAATTCATAAGAATATGTAAGTGATTCATAGACAGCATCTCGTTCTTTTATCAGAGGTTCTACCAATTGATATGTTTCCATAAATAATTGAAATTCAATTTCGTGATCTATATCTTCAATTTTTGGAAACTTAGAAAGTTCTTCTATTAAACCCTGATCAATAAACCGATAAAACCCTTCAAATTGTATCTGATTAAATCCGGGTATTGTCGATGTTCCCTCTTTTCCATCCCCGAGCATCTTTTTTGAATTTCCCATTTATCTGTTTATTGAAAAAATACCATCCCATCTCTCATTCTTCACCGAATCATATCCATAGAATTCGATCTAGCAATAATGGAATTTCTATTCTGTTTACTGAATCACATGAAATTTTATTCAACTCCACGATATATGGAATGTATGAAATACGTATGAACGGAGACTAGATTCAATTGGCATTTTTTATAAGAAAGAGATCCAAATGGAACAGAATTGAGAAATACCACTGGAACTTATGGAGTTTTGTAAAGACTAGAAAAAAAGTAATTTCATTTTCACCTATGATATTACATATTCCAATTCGATTGCATACCATTAAAAAAATGTATCCACGATTGGATCTGTTCGAGCAGATAAACATATAATAAATAGAAAACTTTTTTTTGAACCACTTTACTTTTCCATGTATTTGTATTTCATTGTTCAAAAAAATATTTGCAGAAAAGAGATTTATTTTGACCTATTTTGAATAGAATAGTTAGAATATCATTGAATTGAAGTAGGTAAGAAAACTTGTGTTTTTTTATTTATTAATTTTTTTGATTATTAAAATAAAAAAGAATGCACAGATATATATGTCTCTTTTTCTTCTTTTATTGTGGTACAGTTCTATTTGGGACAGCACATGCTGTGCTCTATCAAAAATGCAATTTTCTCTTCAATGTATTCAATCAAAAATTGAAATATCAAAATTTATTGAGAATTACTCCTCAAAAGCATCCCTAGAGAGATAAAATACCCCATTATAGAGCTATAGCTCTATAACACAACGTAACGTATGTTCTGATTCTGGGGTTTACATATACTCATCATTACTGTTATAATTGAAATTGAAGAAGATTTCTTTTTAATTGAAAAAAAACTCAATATAGATTAGTTATAAATCCATTTCTAATGATTTAATTAATATTATTAGAAATAAAAAAATGTAGATTTTAATTCAAAAATGGTCATGAATTTACAGTCAATAGTTAATGGTTCTGGTTTGTACTGGATTCTATATTTTGTGACTGAAAATCTATATATATATATATTTTTTCGGAGTTGAAAAAAAAAATAGAAAATTGGAATCTAGTTTCTATCGTTTTGGCGGCATGGCCGAGTGGTAAGGCGGGGGACTGCAAATCCTTTTTCCCCAGTTCAAATCCGGGTGCCGCCTCAATAACAGACTTGAAATCCCCTATTATAACAAACGTAGGAAAAGACTCTTGATACTTTCGTTTCGTGATTATAAGCCCCGGGCTCTCGAGGTTCTATTCTCTAACCTAAAGTTTTGCCTATCAGATTCACGGAAAACTTAAAGTAGTGGAGGGAAATCCGTAAATCTTTACTTGCCACTACTAATTTAGTTCCACTTACTGAGTCTTCAATTAGATTGGATAGGAATTAAATTAATAGTTTGGGAAAGGACCTAAGATACTTTGGATACAGACTCATGAAAGTCTCGTAATGTCAGACATTCAATCAATATTAGATTAGATGAAGAATTGCCTTTCATTTTACTTCCAAAAATAAAAAACGATAAAAGAAAGAAAAAGTCTTATTCTTTCTACATGTGAGTGAGATTCCTTGGATACTTCAAAAAGTGTCCATTTGCTTGTGTTTACATCTTGTCGATTCTACTAGAAATTCTATAATTAAGAATAACTCATTATAAGATAAGTGGATTTTTTGGAGTAGTTCATCAATGGTGACCAAATACCTCTCCCTTTTTTTGACTCTGCACCAGTAATTTCACTATTATTAGTGAACAATAATGGAATAGTTTCTTCATATTCATAGAAATAGGGGACAGAATTCACATGGATATAGTAAGTCTCGCCTGGGCTGCTTTAATGGTAGTTTTTACATTTTCCCTCTCTCTCGTAGTGTGGGGAAGAAGTGGACTTTAGAAGTACTCCTAATTGCGGTAATAATAAAACTCTATCAACCTGTATCAATTGTTTTTGTTTTCTAGACCGTTCGGCAATTTTTTTAAGATTTTTTTTTATAAATTGGATTTATGTTTTGTTTTATTGACTCATTTTCTATTTTTATATGATTTTTATATCAGGGTTTACCCGGTTAACCATTCACGGGGTAACCCCCTTTAGAAATCTGAAGAAGTTTGCATCGAATGGGGATTATCATTAAATGGATCAAACAAACAAATGAAATTGAGAAAGTATGTACATACATTTAATATTCTATTTAATTTATATTGACGTTTATAAAGAAAAAGAGAGATATAGGTGGATTCCTTTATATTAAGATATTTCACTTGTATCTTTATACATTACAATAACCATAATGGCTAGTATGGTAGAAAGAGATCTCTTTCTACCATACTAGCGGGCCCCTTAGGATACTACTACTGAGTCTAATGCATTCCTTTCATTTAAGACGAGAAATTGAAATCCTTTTTTTTCATTGATAGTCAAATTGTATTCAAATTAATCATTTTGACTAACTGTTTTTACGTAAATTATAAGCAAAAAAGCAGTAGGAACGAGAATGAAGAGTGCAGTAGCAATAAATGCAAGAATATTGACTTCCATAATTTAATCGTTTATTATTTTTTTTTCTTTGGAATATCTCGGGATTTAATCCCATAGAGATGAGAAATCTTTCGCTTGTAAACTCACTCAGATGAATTTATATTTCGATGATATCGAATGAAATAAATATCATGAATAACAATATCGGAGCTATAAAATCGATTCATCGTCAAGAATTTAATAGTATAACATAGGAAGATCTTTTATCCACACCGAATACATAATGAGAGTCCTGATCCAATCAAAAAATATTGATTTATAATTCTTTTTCCCCGCTTTCTTTTTTACAACCTAGTACTTTACTTTCCTTGTACAATTATCTGATGAAGTACCATAAAAAAACTTTTTCTACTTCGATTGTTTAGAAAAAGAGTTTCTAAAGAACCTTATTAAATAAACAATAGAAATCAAATAGAGAAAACAAGTACGAAGTTCAATTTGAAATTTAAAAAATTTTTGAAGGGTATATCATCTTTTTGGAAAACAAAGAAAGGGAATGTGACAAAGACGAGTCCCAGTAAAAAAACTCAAATATTCCAAAAAATTAACTAGTTAAATTTTCTTACGAGTTTTTTCTTCGACATCGACTCTAATCTTTAAAAAGAGCATATTCATTAGGGAAGACTCATTTTATCTTTATTTTTTAAATATCCTCTTTCCTTGGTTGGATTCGAACTATTTTCAATTCCTTAACTTCATAGAAAGAAAAGTATATATAGGTACTCTTGGCAAATGTATTATACGCTATCCTATTCCATTTTCCTACACGAATTAAGTTGACAAAAAGCGGAAACCCCATACAGTATCTCTTTCTTGAAGTGTTGAATGCTCTCAATAATTAGAATTAATTTACATATGTCTCTCTACCATCAATTGGTGCTAGTTAAAATAATGGAAATACTCCTTTCTTTTGCTTGATGAAAAAAGAACAATAAAACAAAAAGATAAATGAAACCATTTTTATCCCCTTGCCCAGAAAAAAAAGGGGGAGTTAATGTCTTTTTTTTATTGAATCCGCCGGGACTGACGGGGCTCGAACCCGCAGCTTCCGCCTTGACAGGGCGGTGCTCTGACCAATTGAACTACAATCCCATGGAAATCAAGTGGGTAGCTTACATATTCCTTCTTATGATTTCATTTTAATTTTAGATGAAAATTATTGTTTTGTAACAAAGAAAGTCACAAGTTATATATTGATATCTATATGGATATCACTTTAGGGATAGCAAGAAGGATTACTGGTAATCCTTGCATTATTATCAAATCGATTGATAATCTATAAAAAAAAAAAAATAGATTATTTTCTCGACTCTGTTCATTAAAGTTTATATTTAAAGGATCCATATCGGGATCCTTAGCAAGATCAAGATCGGAATTTTTGATGTAAACAACAAAGTAACTAGACACAAGAAATAAAGAAAAAAGTAAAGTCG